CTTCCAGACATGCTGAGCTCCACAAATTCTTTCTTGTACATTCAAAAAGGGAATCGATTCTGTGAAAGATGAAAGGGATCAGTAAATCGAAAACAAAACTACTGATATTGCATATTTGTGAGATCGTCAATTTTATACCAAAGGTGTATTTAGAGTATATCGAATCAGTATAGCTATCCTTCCTCTGGCACAGCAACGCAGTCTCAATTAGTACTGAAATGCTACATTTCCCTTTTTGTTCTTTGGATATGCATAAACTTTATGTTATGGAATAAATTAATAAAATATAAAATTCCTCAAATTCAATATAATATTTCAAGATTTCTATTATGGGTTTCGTAATAGATAGAGATAGAAAGTCAAGATCTTGAGAAAGTGTGAATCCATGGGTTTTAACTAATTCATGTAAAGATATTATCATATTTACACAATTCAATTATATGCAAAATTTATAAACCCTTTTTATGGTTAAAGATTTTTTTGTTAGAATACTTTCATTTACTTAGCTTAGTTGGTCATACAATACATAATACAATAAATAATAAATAGATTATGATATGATAGTGTGTTTGATGAAAAAACCGAAAATAGTTAGAACAATCAATTACAGAATATTGGCGATGCAACAACTGTTGTTGCCAAAGCAAGGTTATTTCTTGACTGAACTACAAAGATAGAACTCTATGATATGGAAAGACAGAGTGTAGAAGCTAAAAAGATACTGAAAGTTGCTCATCTTCAAATCGAGTTGGACCCGAAATGAAAAAAAAAAGGGGGGTATCGGGCCTGGGCCGTCCGATCGAAAAGAAAGTGGATTAAATCCTATTGAAAATAAATGATTCAAATTGAAATTATTTTCAAATCCAATTATTCTTTTATTCAAAAATGAATGACTGAATTTTTTTTTTAGTTATACGATAGAATTTTTATTACTTTCACTCAACTCACGAATTGCACAATAAATCTGTTTATTTGGAATCACATGACTGGTTGATGTCACATCAGAGCAATCGATTTTTTCTACTATGTAATTCTATCTTTTTTAGTGCTATCTATAATGACTGATCAATCAAGATGGAACTAAGTTAATATTGTCTACTGTCAATGGGTTTTCTTACTGTCGTATCTGGGAAAATTGAAACTTAGGTAAATGTTTTATCAACATATGTAGTAAAAGAACATATCTAATTTAGCCCTTTCATGTCTACTATAACTAGTTATTTCGGTTTTCTATTAGCTGCTTCAACTATAACCCCAGCTCTATTGATTGGTTTGAACAAGATACGACTTATTTGAAATGAATTGAATGAACAATTTATAAAAATAAGTATTTCTCTTAAATGCCAGGTCTTCCATAGTCCCGCGGGCGCGGGAATTGCCAATTCTCGGTTATTGAGATTCGCGAACAATTCAGATTAATATTTAGGGATAGATCTTACCTCTCTTTTTATTCTCTCAAACAAAAAATAGAAATGATTGAAGTTTTTTTATTTGGAATCGTTTTAGGTCTAATTCCTATTACTTTGGCAGGATTATTCGTAACTGCATATTTACAATACAGACGTGGTGATCAATTGGACCTTTGATTGAATAATAGATTTTTTGATTGACCTCCTACTCCTTGAAGGGAGGTCAAATTAAAGTTTATTAAGTTATTTTATTGTATGTGATTCGACATAACATCACGCTCTGTAGGATTTGAACCTACGACATCGGGTTTTGGAGACCCGCGTTCTACCGAACTGAACTAAGAGCGCTTTCTTATGACAGGGGATACGACCGTAAAGAAAAGAATTTCTATGTACCCAAAAATATCTTGCAAACACCTAGTTATAGTATGCAAAAATTCACTATTATATAGCCAATTTTAAAATTGAATTAATTTCGAGTAATCTCCCGTTACTGCCCATTTAGTAGAAGTAATAGGTAGGGATGACAGGATTTGAACCCGTGACATTTTGTACCCAAAACAAACGCGCTACCAAGCTGCGCTACATCCCTTTTAAAAATTGTTTTACAATGTCATTGTACAAAATCCTTGTCTTGTTTTCCACATTTTTATTTTCTTCTTAATATACAATTTTCTTCTTGATTTTAGACTTTATTTATTATATTAAAATATTGTATTTATATTATATACATCTGAAACCTAAACGCATAAAAAAATTAATATTTATCGATAACACTCAGGCTTTTTTTTAAGGACAAGAACATTGACTCGTTCATTGTACATATCCATTTTAGTTAGGAATTCTGCATAAAAATAAATACAAATGATCTTGAACTACGACATCTGCTCATATATATAATCTATGTCTATGTTTTACAATAAACAATAAAAAGGAGGATTTTCAATGCGAGATATAAAAACATATCTCTCCACGGCACCTGTGCTAAGTACTCTATGGTTTGGGTCTTTAGCGGGTCTATTGATAGAGATTAATCGTTTATTCCCAGACGCCTTGTCATTTCCTTTTTTTTGATTCTAGTTATTGATATGCAAAAAAATAAAAAAATTAGAGATTTAATTCTATGTGACGTGATTAAAAAAAAATGTATTAAACCCAAGCAAAAAGTTGATCTAATAAAATTAGATTTGGAAAAACATAAATAGAAATACGGATCCAGTCTAGGAGAGGCTTCACGAAATCATAACACAGTAAAGAAGATACATAAATGAAATATTGGTATTAGTATAGGAATAATTGATAGTTAGAAAAAAATTGTATTACTTAAAATTATATATATTATTATAATATATAATTGATATTTAAATAAAATTAAATAAAAAAAATATATATATGTCTTCAATCTATTTAATTTTAATTATTACTCTTAATTAATTCAATTAATTAATATTAATTACAATGAAATCTTTAGAAAATTCATTTCAAGTTAGTAACTTCTATTAATTTTTTGTTCTTTTTATTTTCAGATCGAAAATCAAAAAGTTAAGTCGATCCAAAGGGGGTTCATGGCCAAGGGTAAAGATGTAAGGGTCATAGTTATTTTGGAATGTACTTGCTGTTGTGCCCGAAATGGTGTCAATAAAGAATCGCCGGGTATTTCTAGATATATTACTCAAAAGAATCGACACAATACACCCAGTCGATTAGAATTGAGAAAATTTTGTCGTTATTGTCACAGGCATACGATTCATGGGGAAATAAAGAAATAGATCGAACGGAACATGTGTGCAATCTTTACCATTCCAACCCAAAGAGCAGAAAGAGAAAGAACATATAACAGAATCATAATATAATACAAATTATATTAAAATTATAAATTATACAAATAAAACCCTACTTCGGCCGGATAATAAAGAAATAGAATTTTAGAAATAAGGAATAAACCATGGATAAATCTAAGCAACCTTTTCGTAAATCCAAGCTCTCTTTTCGTCGGCGTTTGCCCCCAATTGTATCGGGGGATCGAATTGATTATAGAAACATGAGTTTAATTAGTCGATTTATTAGTGAACAAGGAAAAATCTTATCTAGACGGGTAAATAAATTGACCTTGAAACAACAACGATTAATTACTATTGCTATAAAACAAGCTCGTATTTTATCTTCGTTACCTTTTCTTAATAATGAGAAACAATTTGAGAGAACCGAGTCGATCCCTAGAACTGCGGGTCCTAGAGCCAGAAATAAATAGGCATATTCCTCAATTTACTCAAAACTCCAATTGGAATTCAAGCTCAAATGGATTGGATGTTTTGCTCGAAAAGGCCCAGAATCCAGGTTGAATTCTTGTCTTATTAAGAAACAAAAAAAGGGGGATAAGCAATTTTTTTTTTATTGAAGCATGTTCGTTCATTCCTACTACTTTTCTTATCTTAATTTTATCTCAATTTAGTTTATTCTATCTTCCCGGAGTTTATTCTCCGGGGAATTCTTGTTCAATCATTCCTGTATATTACTTTTCTAATTTCCTTTATTTTATGATCTTATTGGAAATCATGTAAAGACAATTCTTATTTGATATAGCTATTTGCGCAAGTATTTTACGATTAAGAAGCAATTGCCCCTTGTACAGATTGTGTATTAATCGACTATAACTATGGAATACTTTATTCTCGCGAGTTACTGCATTTATCCGAGTGATCCACAAACGACGAAAATTTCTCTTTTGCCTGCCCCTATCTCGATGAGAGGAAACCAAAGCTCTCATTTTATGTTGAGTTATTGTTCGCGTAAGTCTTGAATGAGCCCCTCTAAAGGTTGATGCAAATAAACGAATTTTTGTTCGACGTCTCCGAGCTGTATACCCTCGTTTAACTCTGGTCATTGAATCAAATTAAACTTTAATGAATAACTAATTGAATTCTCTTCTTTCAGTCATTATTTGTCCCCCCGGTCGATTAATAACAAAACGGATTATTCCGATATATAAAATATAAATTCCAATGGCTTTTGCTACTATGACCTTCCCAACCACTATTTTTTATTTTTATTCTTTCCAGGCCAGACATTTGGTTCACCTGGAACTAAGAAATTCTACCAAAATACTATACAAAAAAATAGTGGGTTCCTTCGTTTCTATGGTTACTTCTTAAACGGTGAGGCCCTCTCTATGCGCCGGAGCCTCATCTCTCATTTAATCAAATGGTATTGTTAACTTGTATAGTTCACATTCTTTGGCTCTACCCATTAATTATACAGTAATAGGCCTTTTCACAATAAGAGCTATCCATACAGTGACGGCATTTCATTATGAAAGTTGGCTAGGTAGCTGACCCTGTTAGTCCGTTCTTTCAAGAATATGGGCATAACCTTTTTGCTTCTTATCCTTATAATACCATTTCCTCCGCTTAATGGATAACCATTTGCTACCAATGGAGAATTGCTTCTCATCTCAAATCAAATTGAGGTGGTTGGATTTGCACCAATGAAAACCATAAATTCCATACACAATATACAAGAAACAATAAGGGTATCTAATATATCCCCATTTTAGATAGTAAATGGCGTTCTTTTACTCTATCTATTCATTGGTATTAATCATTGATACTGGAAAAATTGTCTCATTTGCTCGAGCTCATGATCTGAACGAGTCGCACATACACCCTAGTACATGTTCCTCGACGCTGAGGACATCCTCGAAGAGCGGGGGATTTCGTGACATTTTTTATTGGCTGTCTTGTGTTTCTAATAAGTTGTTTAATAGTTGGCATGTCGGATATATAAAATTATATTATAGAATGGGTTGGTTTAGATCGATCTTAACCTGATTGATGATTATTAATTATTTCGATTCAATATAAGATATCAAATCGTGTCAAATTCAAATTATGGTTGAAAATAAAACGGAATCATGGATTTATACGAAATCCGAAGTATTTTCATTTTCAACCGCTACAAGATCAACAATGCCATGGGCTTGGGCTTCTGTTGCCGACATAAAAACATCTCTTTCCATGTCTTCGGATATAACCCACAAAGGGTTGCCCGTTCTTTGTACATAAACTTTTGTGAGGTTTTCGCGAAGTTTCAGCAGTTCTTCCGCTTCCAGGATAAATTCTCCTGCCTGTGCCTCATAAAAAGAACTAGCAGGTTGGTGAATCATGACCCTGATGATATTGAGATAACATCATGAATGGTTCTTCTATCTCGCATGATGGGATTTAAATTAAAGGGATAAAAAAAGAAGAAAAAAATAGAATTGAACAACCGTACAGGCACCTTTTGTGCATTGCATACGGCTCTGCAATGGAATTTCCTAACCCCCTCCATAGAAGAGGGGGAAGAAATAGAATCTATCCGATCCAGCCAGATCGTTGAATAATCCATTTGCCATCCTTCTTTTCATAAGAGTAAAAAAATACTACGATGGTTCTGTTGCTTTATTTTATATTAGATATTTATCTAGTTTGTGATTTGGCAATCCCAAAGTGTCTTTCTGATATGATCAAATAAGGAAAAAATTATTTGTGACGCTAAAATGTCCTCCCGACACATAAGATAAAATCGCAAATAAAGGTTATTTCATACTACTATCTCGATACAAAATCTCATGTTATAAAAAACAATAATGGTTTGTTCATATCGAACTCAAAGTGCCATGCTATTATTACTTAATTTTTCCTAATTCGATTATTTATATTCGATATGGCGAAGGCATAGTTTTTTTTTTTAACTCATTGGCGCCAAGCGTGAGGGAATGCTAGACGTTTGGTAATTTCTCCTCCAACCAGAATGAAAGATCCCATTGAAGCAGCTAATCCCATGCATATTGTATGTACATCGGGTGGCACAAATTGCATAGTATCATAAATGGCTATTCCTGGTATTACCCATCCGCCGGGAGAGTTTATAAACAAATAAAAATCCCTAGTATTATCTTCTATACTGAGATATACCATGAGACCCACAAGTTGATTTGAGATCTCGCTATCAACTTCTTGGCCTAAAAAAAGTAATCTTTCTCGATGAAGTCGGTTGATTAGGACAAAATTGTATCCCTTAGGAACCGTACGTGCACCTTTGGATGCATACGGTTCAAAAAATTGCGAAAAAAATCAATCAATGTATCAATTCTAGTCTTAATTTATTTTTTGTAACAGGTTTTTGTTTTTCTAAAGAAGGGCTTTTCTTCGATTTTTCAAAAACATTAGTTTTGGTTCCCTTTCTCTTCCTTATCAAAAAAAATTATTGAACTTATTAAACTAACCTCTCATTGATGTATTATTTCATCGAAATTCAAATCACGATGTCATTTTCTTGTTCTTGAATGGGCCTTTTCAATTCTTTTAGGTTCGTGTTCTACTCCGGGTAAAGATCTGTCCAAATTCTATTTGCACATATAGGACAAATTATCTCAGTACCGTTTCTTTTTTTTTTTTCATGCTTTCCCTCAAATTATTCCATGTATTCGTCTTATTATTCCATGCCACAGAATGGCAATTTGAGATCACTCCTAATAATATTATAGAAAGCATAAATATAAATAAAGAATGTTTATGATACAAATAGTAATCATATATATTACCAATATTGATATTTTCTGAACGGAGCCTGGATACTTTATTTTATCGTTCCAAGTTAACCATAAATTCTTAATAATATTGATCCCCAATATAAATTGATCTAATTGCACTTCACGCTCCGAATAATTGATGGTTCAATCAATATTTCTTGGGCGAAACGGAGGATATCTCGATCGGTGGAGATAACGGGTAAACCCCATATGACCTAATATATCTGACAAGCCGCACTATACGTCAACCCAAACTGCATCTTCCTCTCCAGGATTCCGAAAAGGTACTTTTGGAACACCAACGGGCATTAAATTAAATAAAAAAGTTAAGTACTATACTTCACTTTAATATGGAAACGTACCAATGAATTTATTGTCTTCATTTTTTTCTGTTTATTCTATTTTAAACATAAATTTGGATACATGGATTGGGTGAAGATTTCCGGAAGAAGACAGAATGAATAAAGAATTTTCACAAGCGGGTCGATCATTTGAATGATAAACAAGTATCTACGCATTCATTCTACAAAAAAAGGGGGCCCAAACCCCATTGCGTATTGGTACTTATCGGGTATAGAATAGATCTGCTTCTCTTTGTTCTTACGAACAAAATTGTTCCGTTATTTTCAATGGAACGAAATAAATCTTAACCCTTTCTCATACAAAATCTACTGAAAAGGTTAGGTACATAACATAGTATAGTCTTTTCCAATGCGATAAAGTTACATAGTGTCCATTTTTCTTTGATATTTGATAAAAAAGGGGTATTTCCATGGGTTTACCTTGGTATCGTGTTCATACTGTCGTATTGAATGATCCTGGTCGGTTGCTTTCTGTCCATATAATGCATACAGCTCTAGTTTCTGGTTGGGCCGGCTCGATGGCTCTATACGAATTAGCAGTTTTTGATCCTTCTGACCCGGTTCTTGATCCAATGTGGAGACAGGGTATGTTCGTTATACCCTTTATGACTCGTTTAGGAATAACCAATTCATGGGGTGGGTGGAGTATTTCAGGAGGAACTATACCGAATCCGGGTATTTGGAGTTACGAAGGTGTGGCGGGGGCACATATTGTGTTTTCTGGCTTGTGCTTCTTGGCAGCTATCTGGCATTGGGTGTATTGGGACCTAGAAATATTCTCTGATGAACGTACCGGAAAACCTTCTTTGGATTTGCCCAAGATCTTTGGAATTCATTTATTTCTCTCAGGGTTGGCTTGCTTTGGCTTTGGCGCATTTCATGTAACAGGCTTGTATGGTCCTGGAATATGGGTGTCCGATCCTTATGGGCTAACTGGAAAAGTACAATCTGTAAATCCAGCGTGGGGCGCAGAAGGTTTTGATCCTTTTGTTTCGGGAGGAATAGCCTCTCATCATATTGCAGCGGGTACATTGGGCATATTAGCGGGTTTATTTCATCTTAGTGTCCGTCCGCCTCAACGTCTATACAAAGGATTACGTATGGGTAATATTGAAACTGTGCTTTCCAGCAGTATCGCTGCTGTTTTTTTCGCAGCTTTCGTTGTTGCTGGAACTATGTGGTATGGTTCAGCAACTACCCCAATCGAATTATTTGGCCCCACTCGTTATCAGTGGGATCAGGGATACTTCCAGCAAGAAATATATCGAAGAGTTGGCACAGGACTAGCTGAAAATCTGAGTTTTTCGGAAGCTTGGTCCAAAATCCCCGAAAAATTAGCTTTTTATGATTACATTGGTAATAATCCGGCAAAAGGGGGATTATTCAGAGCCGGCTCAATGGACAGCGGGGATGGAATAGCTGTTGGATGGTTAGGACACCCCATCTTTAGAGATAAAGAAGGCCGCGAGCTTTTTGTACGTCGTATGCCCACTTTTTTTGAAACATTCCCCGTAGTTTTGGTAGACGGAGACGGAATTGTGAGAGCCGATGTTCCTTTTAGAAGGGCAGAATCCAAGTATAGTGTCGAACAAGTAGGTGTAACTGTCGAGTTCTATGGTGGCGAACTCAATGGAGTTAGTTATAGTGATCCTGCTACTGTGAAAAAATATGCTAGACGCGCCCAATTAGGTGAAATTTTTGAATTAGACCGAGCTACTTTGAAATCCGATGGTGTTTTTCGGAGCAGTCCAAGGGGTTGGTTCACTTTTGGGCATGCCACATTTGCTTTGCTCTTCTTTTTCGGACACATTTGGCATGGCGCTAGAACCTTGTTCAGAGATGTTTTTGCTGGTATTGATCCAGATTTGGATTCTCAAGTAGAATTTGGAGCATTCCAAAAGCTTGGAGATCCAACTACAAGAAGACAAGTAGTCTGATAGAATATTAGTCTGGTATCTTTCGTCTCCACTTTTTTTATTTGATGACATTTTGATGACATAAGGTACCAGAAAAATCGTGACTTGATTGAATCGCCATACTTTTCTTTAAATTCTTTCCCTTTCTTTACTATAGTAAATGATCCAAAATGAATAGGTGTGAAAGCTATAATTGTAAACCACGATCAAATCTATGGAAGCATTGGTTTATACATTTCTCTTAGTCTCGACTTTAGGGATAATTTTTTTCGCTATCTTTTTTCGAGAACCACCTAAGGTTCCGACTAAAAAATGATTTTTGATCATCTTAATTTGAAGTAACGAGCCCACCATTGGTAGGCTCATTACTTCAATTAGTCCCCGTGTTCTTCGAATGGATCTCTTAATTGTTGAGAGGGTTGCCCAAAAGCGGTATATAAGGCGTACCCAGTAAAGCTTACAAGTAAACCAGATATGAAGATGGCGACTAGGGTTGCTGTTTCCATTTCTAGATAATTTCAGGATCACAATGGATCTACGATAAGATCGTTTATTTACAACTACAACCAAATGGTATACAAAGTCAACAGATCTTAACCAATCATTAAATAAGATTTATGGCTACACAAACCGTTGAGGATAGTTCTAAATCTAGGCCAAGACAAACTAATATAGGAAGTTTATTGAAACCATTGAATTCGGAATATGGTAAAGTAGCTCCGGGCTGGGGGACTACACCACTTATGGGGGTCGCAATGGCTCTGTTTGCGATATTTCTATCTATCATTTTGGAAATTTATAATTCATCCGTTTTACTAGATGGAATTTCAATGAATTAGGTTCCTAAGGACTATAAAGTCCTAGTTCTAGTTTTTCAATAAAAAAATAAAAACGCACTTAAGACTCAGATTTATCATTCTGGTAGTTCGACCGTGGAATTTTTTTGTTTCGGTATTTCCGGAATATGAGTGTGTGACTTGTTATAATTGATCCTATTGATAATACAGAGAATAGTCTGTCATCTCTATCAAGATGATTCTACCTCGTCAGATATTTATTCTAGTATCTGGAGCACGGAATATTAATATTGTAGAATAGATTAAGAAAAGAAATATTTGAACTATGATTCATACTTACTATTCAGTCAGACCTCGCGACCGGACTCAAAAAAAAAAAAAAATGCAAATTAGGTATTTTATAAATTAAACGCTTTTTCTTCCTTCAGACTGAATTTGGTCAACGGACACCCAATTTCTTTATATATATATTTTTTTTTGAGTTATTAATAACATCCATTCATTGAAATTGGATAAGTGATGATCAAATGGTTCTTACTCACAGAACCTTTGCGTTTAGCGTGGGCTTTATTAAATCATCGTGGTTCTAGTATGAATCTGAGGTGTCAATTGATTGACAGGGTCTCAACAAGGGAATTCCTATCAATAACTAGTAAAACAAGAGTCAATCTGTATTATTACACAAAAAAGAACAAATAAAAAATAATAGGAAAGAGAAGATTCAAGAGGCCTTTATTTTAACAATTAACATTAAAGAAAAAGACGAACGAGGGAGCCAACTTGATATTTTTGGCATTATCATCACAAAGAGGAGATTCCGGATTTTTGTTATTTGGTATTTTTGGGGCAAATTGAATCCAGTGGCTAATTTGAACTTTCTATTACATATCCGTTAAAATCCGTATTTGATTTGTGTTGTTTCTGCTTGAGCCGTACGAGGTTAAATTCTCATATACGGTTCTCAGGGGGGGTCTATTTTTTGGTTACCTATCCCAATAAAGTCTATGATTGGTTCGAAGAACGTCTCGAGATTCAGGCGATTGCAGATGATATAACTAGTAAATATGTTCCTCCTCATGTCAACATATTTTATTGTCTAGGGGGGATCACACTTACTTGTTTTTTAGTACAAGTAGCCACAGGTTTTGCTATGACTTTTTACTATCGTCCAACCGTTACAGAGGCTTTTTCCTCTGTTCAATACATAATGACTGAGGCTAACTTTGGTTGGTTAATCCGATCAGTTCATCGATGGTCAGCAAGTATGATGGTTCTAATGATGATCTTGCACGTATTTCGTGTGTATCTCACAGGGGGATTTAAAAAACCTCGCGAATTAACTTGGGTTACAGGTGTTATTCTGGCCGTATTGACTGCGTCTTTTGGTGTAACTGGTTATTCTTTACCTCGGGACCAAATTGGTTATTGGGCAGTAAAAATTGTGACAGGTGTACCTGAAGCGATTCCCGTAATAGGATCACCTTTGGTAGAGCTATTACGCGGAAGTGCTAGTGTGGGTCAATCCACTTTGACCCGTTTTTATAGTTTACACACTTTTGTATTGCCTCTTCTTACTGCCGTATTTATGTTAATGCACTTCCCAATGATACGTAAGCAAGGTATTTCAGGTCCTTTATAGAGAAAATATATCATATATATATTTGTAATTGATTATATATCATTTCGGGGAGGAAGAAAAAATCGTCTTATATTTCATTGCTACAAATATGGATTATTGAAAAATAAGACATGTTATTTGGTTGGATACCTCTCTTCAACTCTGAAGTATTGTATTTCTTATTTGATACCAATAGTTGAAGTGGATTCTCTGAAGAGAAGATGGATTATGGGAGTGTGTGACTTGAACTATTGATTGGGCCATGCAGATATATGATTTGATCTGCCACGTTGGAATTTACAACCAAATAAAATGTGTCTCCGCATCCAACCACCACGTAAGTCCCCCTACATAGTAGGGATATGCCGGTTCACTTGAGGAGAATTTTTTCTAGGATCATACCCGAATCATGTCATGTATGAGTAGGCTCCGCAAGATCCCATAGAATAGAAGCATAGAATAAACAATGTGGCACGACCTAATGTTGTATCTATTCCACTTAACTTATTTAAATTTTATTTATAGTATAGAAATGCATTCATTTCCTATGCATTGATCCAGATCTATGATACTATCGGAGTGAAATAAGGGATCTAAGGAAGAACAGAGGCTAGACTTTATTAGTAACAAGTAAATACTTTGTTTGTATGTAATAAAATCGAAATGTTGCGGGGATAAATAACAATCAAAAGACATGAGACAATCCAAAAAGCACTTGATCATGATCAAATTTGTAAGCCTACTTGGATATTGAGCATTTATCTGTAAGAACTTAATTCTTTGCAATGAATAATTGCAACTTCGGAAAATTGAATCGGGCATTTCT